TTGAAAGGAATTCCTACGGCTCCAATAAATAAAGAAAATAGTACGAAGACAAGCATAGGAAATAACATAGTATTATCGGATTCCCTTGGGTAGAAAAAAATACTTTTAGTGTTAAAATTAGGAATAGTAATAAAGGGCCATGTCATATTTCTTACATTAACATCAATTTTATATGTGTTCTTCCAAAAAAAAGAAGTCCTGTCATTATTATTAATTGGTAATAAACAAAAATTTTTGTTAAATGTTTTTAATCCTTCTTTACCCCATAAAGATATTGAATAAAATGAACTGTTTTTTTTCCCGTTGTAATTTTTAAAATTAAGATTTAAATATCCTTCAAAAATAAGTAAATAAATCCGAAACATATAAAATGCAGTTAATCCCGCAGTGAACCAAGCTATTATTGCGAAACTAAGTGAATACAACCAACTATCATTAAGAATTTCATCTTTGGACCAAAAACAGGCGAAGGGTGGAATACCACAAAGAGAAAATGTTCCTAATAAAAAAGAAGTTTTTGTAATTGGAATATGTTTTGTTAAACCACCCATAAGAACCATATTTTGACTCTTATCTGGAGAATAACCAACAATAGCTTCCATTGAATGAATAATAGATCCAGACCCTAAAAACAACAATGCTTTCGAATAGGCATGAGTAATCAAATGAAATAAAGCACCTCGATAAGACCCCATACCTAGAGCTAACATCATATAACCCAATTGAGACATTGTAGAATAAGCTAAACCTCTCTTAATATCTTTTTGAGCAAGAACTAAAGTAGCTCCTAAAAAGACTGTGATTATGCCTATCAAAGCTATTAAATTCATTATGTAAGGTATGACTAGGAAAAGAGTAAAAAGTCGAGCTACAAGAAAAATTCCCGCCGCTACCATAGTAGCAGCATGTATCATAGCCGAAATCGGAGTAGGGCCTTCCATGGCATCGGGCAACCATACATGAAGAGGAAATTGTGCTGATTTAGCAATTGCACCGGAAAATAAGAAAAAGGTACACAAAGTAACGAATACAAGATTAACTTGATTATTAGAAATCAAGTTAGTGACTATTTTGAACAAATCTCGAAATTCGAAGCTGCCCGTTATCCAATAAAGACTAATAATTCCTAATAATAAACCAAAATCCCCTACACGATTAGTTACAAATGCTTTTTGACAAGCATTCGATGCACTAGGTCGTGTGAACCAAAAACCTATTAAAAGATAAGAACACATTCCAACTAATTCCCAAAAAATATAAATTTGTAGCAAATTCGAACTAGTAACTAATCCCAACATTGAAGTATTGAAAAAAATCATATAAGCAAAAAATCTCAAATAGCTTTGATCATGAGACATATAATTATCACTATAAAAAAGAACCATAATTCCAACTGTAATAATTAATATTAACAAAATAGAAGTAAGTGGGTCAATCAAGTGTCCGAACTCTAAAGAAAAATCATTATTGATGGTCCATGACCATATATGTTGATAAATAAAACTGCTATTTATTTGCTGAATAGACAGATCGAGTGAAAAAATCATAACTATACTTAACAATAAAACACTTGGAAAAGCCCACATACGACGAAGTTTTTTTGTTGTCACCGGAAAAAGGAGAAGTCCTGTTCCTATTAACATAGGGACTGGGAATGTAAGGAAAGGTATGATCCATGAATATTGATATATATGTTCCATAACAAAAACTTTTTTAATTACTAATTAATTATTTCGTGTTTCTGATTTATCAGCTCTTATATCTTTTTATTTTAAATCAGTCAATAAAGAAAATAAATGAAAAAGAAAAAATACAAAGTATATAAAAATGAAATCCAATTTTATATTTCTATTTTTAATTATTATCAATTAAAAAAAAAATTCACATATTAAAATAAAAAAGTTCGAATTCGTCAAATAAAGATACTACTGAAAATAAAAAAATACTTATTCTAACTAACTAGAAAGCCATTATTATTCAAAAAATTACTTAAAATTTTTTATTTTTAATTAAAAATTTTTATCTACATAGAGAAAGGTTAAAGAATTCTAAAAAAAGTGGTTTATTAAATTTTGATAGTGATAGTAATAATAAAAAAAGCTAATTTTAACAGAAGCACGAATAATGTTAGCAGATCCTTACTGGATTCAATAAAATAATTATTTTATTTGTTTATTTATTCAGAACCATTTCACAACCATTAACTAGTACCTTTTGAAATGGAGTTATTTTTTTTCATTATGTTTCGAAAAAAGACTGTTATATTTAACACTTTTCTTTTATATTTTCCATAGGTATAAAGTAAAGAATTATTCCATTTTTTTTTTATTTTAACAAATTAATTAATAGTCTCATTTGTATTTTCAAATTCAATTTGAATTAGATATACTTTTTCGTTGAGTTTAACAAATTATACGAAAAAAAAGTTAAAGGTTTTTAAATATAATTCTAAAATATTCGGCTAACTAACAATTTCAGGATAAAAAAAATTTAGGTTCTTAAACTTTATTGATGTATTTTTTTATATATTTAATATGATGAAAAAAGATAGAAATAAGTCGGATAGGCTTTTTTGATGAAAAGAGTATAATTTTCAGATTTAATATATAGAGTAAGGAAGCGAATAGTAAAAATCTATTAAAAAAAAAAAGAAGCTTTCGGATAAAGTAAAAACAATTTTTTTTTTAAGTACGTAGCAGAACTAGAAATTTTGTTGTTATATGATAGAATATCTAATGATGTTTCGAAATCCTAACTCAAACTCTTTACACAATAAAAAACTAAGCAATAAAATATTTCGAGAAATCTATTGAATGTAATAAATATTTGAATTGGAATTCATAAAATTTGATTTGTTTTTATTCTTAAATAAAAATTTCGTCATGAATTTTAATATTTCGTAAAAAGTAAAGTATTGCCTCAAAGCTCGACGATTAAATAAAAAGTGATTATTATAATTTCAAGCAAGCCGCTATGGTGAAATTGGTAGACACGCTGCTCTTAGGAAGCAGTGCTAGAGCATCTCGGTTCGAGTCCGAGTAGCGGTATTAGATCCTGGAATTTTCAAAAGGATACAATATATCCTATAATGACTTTACTTCCTAATTTCAATTATATATACGAAAAGAGGAACCCCCATAACTTTTTTATTTTATTTTTTACTTTATGATAGTTTCGGCTTTAGAGCATATATTAACTCATATATCTTTTTCAGTCGTGTCAATTGTAATTACAATTCATTTGATAACCTTATTGGTCGATGAATTCGTAGAACTCTATGATTCGTCAGAAAAAGGCATGATAACTACTGTTTTCTGTATAACAGGATTATTAGTTACTCGTTGGTTTTTTGGTGGACATTTACCATTAAGTGATTTATATGAATCATTAATCTTTCTTTCATGGGCATTTTCTGCTATTCATATAGTTCCGTATTTTAAAAAATATAAAAATTATTTAAGCGCAATAACCGCGCCAAGTACTCTTTTTACTCAAGGGTTTGCCACTTCAGGTCTTTTAAAAGGCATGCATCAATCAGAAATGTTAGTGCCCGCTCTTCAATCCCAGTGGTTAATGATGCACGTAAGTATGATGATATTGGGCTATGCAGCTCTTTTGTGTGGATCATTATTATCAGTAGCATTTCTAGTCATCAGATTTCAAAAAATCATAAGAATTTTTGATAAAAGCAATAATTTATTACCCGATTCATTTTACTTTAATGAGATACAATATATAACGAACCGAAAAAATGTTTTAAGAAATATTTCCGTTCTTTCGTCTAAGAATTATTATAGGTTTCAATTGATTCAACAATTAGATGACTGGAGTTATCGGATTATAAGTATAGGATTTATTTTTTTAACTATAGGTATTCTTTCGGGAGCAGTCTGGGCTAATGAAGCATGGGGATCATATTGGAATTGGGACCCAAAGGAAACTTGGGCGTTTATTACATGGACCATATTCGCGATTTTTTTTCATACTCGAACAAATAAAAATTTTGAGGGTTTAAATTCGGCAATTGTCGCTTCTAGCGGTTTTCTTATAATTTGGATATGCTATTTTGGAGTGAATTTATTAGGAATAGGACTACATAGTTATGGTTCATTTACATTAACAATTACCACTTGAAGAAAGAGTCTGACGAATGCAACTCTCTAGGACAGCAAAATATAGAGACAAAAAGCTTCAGGTAAGCTGTTGAGAACTTTTTGAATCAACTAGTATGGTAATTCAAAAAGTTCTCACAAATGCCAAAAATTTTTGCTTAGAATTCATTTTTTGTTAATTAAAATTCAAGATTTAAGAGAGTAAAAAAGAAGTTTTTTCATTGTGTAACCTAATAATTTTGAATTTTTGAAAATCAAAAATCATAGGATTTTTTTTTTTAGAAAAACTATCTATAAAAATAATTAGATAGAATAGCTTCGACTCTGTCAATTGATAATGAGAAAACGAAATCCGGATAAATACCAATACTTATTACAGGCAGAAGGATAGAGATCGAAACAAATAATTCCCGAGGTCCAGAATCAAAAAAATAAGAGTTTGGAGCATTAAACAGTTTGTATCCATAGAACATCTGTCGTAACATAGATAATAAATAAATAGGAGTTAATATCATTCCAACTGCCATTACGATAGTAATTAATATTTTTGTCGTTAAAAGGTATTTTTGGCCACTAATTAGTCCAAAAAAGACTATCAATTCCGCAAAAAAACCACTCATGCCCGGTAATGCAAGGGAAGCTAGTGATAAAATACTGAAGGTCGTGAATAGTTTTGGCATTAAGGGAGCCATTCCGCCCATTTCGTCAAGATAAAGACGACGTATTCTATCATAACCAGTTCCTGCCAAGAAAAAGAGTGCAGCACCAATAAATCCATGGGATAGAATTTGTAAAATAGCTCCATTGAGTCCCATATCACTTACAGAGCAAATTCCTATAATTATGAAACCCATATGAGATACAGAAGAATAGGCTATTCTTTTTTTTAAATTTCGTTGACCAGGAGATGTTGAAGCTGCATAGATTATTTGCATTACGCCTATTATTATCAACCAGGGGGAGAAGATAGAATGAGCATGAGGTAATAATTCCATATTGATTCGAATCAATCCATACGCCCCCATTTTTAATAGGATTCCGGCTAGAAGCATACAAGTACTGTAATGTGCTTCCCCATGAGTGTCTGGTAACCATGTATGTAAGGGTATAATCGGTGATTTGACAGCAAAAGCAATAAGAAATCCAATATAGAAAAATATTTCTAGTCCCACAGGATATGATTGATTGGCTGATGTTTCAAAATTAAATGTTGGTTCATTAGAACCATATAAAGCGATACCTAAAGTTCCCATTAATAAAAAAACCGAACCGCCTGCAGTATACAAAATAAACTTTGTAGCTGAATACAGACGTTTCTTTCCCCCCCACATGGAAAGAAGTAGATAGACGGGAAGTAATTCTAACTCCCACATGATAAAAAAAAGTAAAAGATCTTGAGATGAAAATAATCCTATTTGAGCACTATACATTGCCAACATCAGAAAATTTAATAATCGAGAATCCCGAGTAATCGGCCAAGCCGCTAAAGTCGCTAAAGTGGTGATAAATCCTGTCAGTAAAATAGGTCCTAAAGAAAATCCATCTATTCCCAATCTCCAGTACAAATCAAAAAACGGGATCCATTTATAATCTTCTGCTAATTGGATTAATGGGTCCTCAAATTGAAAATAATAAGAGAACGCATAAGTTATTAAAAGGAGCTCTACTATACATATATATAAAGTATACCACCTAATTACCTTATTTCCTCTATGAGGGAAAAAGAAAATTAAAAAACCCGCCGCTATCGGTAAAACTACAAATATTGTTAACCAAGGAAAAGAATTCGTGGTAAAGACAAGATACGCTTAGACTGGAAAAACCCGTGCTAGAAAATATTTTATCGAGTACGGGTTTTTGTCGGTAAACAAAAAAGCAAATGTATTCAAGTGGGGTTTTCTGGAAACTATCAATAAGCTAGACCCATGCTTCGAGTTGTTTCATGCCATAAATAAACTCGAACACTCAAGAAATCTGTTGGACAAGCGGATTCACATCTTTTACAACCGACACAATCCTCTGTTCTTGGAGCGGAAGCAATTTGTTTGGATTTACACCCATCCCAAGGTATCATTTCTAATACATCCGTGGGACAGGCTCGGACACATTGAGTACACCCTATACATGTATCATAAATTTTTACTGAATGTGACATTGGATTAAAAATTTTTTTAACGTCATAAAATTTCAATCTAGTAAATTTCTAAATGAATCAGCATATATTTAGAAACCAGACGAATCAATGATTTACCAGAAATTTTATCAATTCTGGATCAACTTCTGAGATAGAGCCAAGATATTTAAATTTCTTACGTTTTCACAAACATGATCAGACAACTTAGATATCATACATACCAACTCAAATTAATAAATATGAAAATTATATTCTATAACAATTAATACTACTTATTCAACAAATTCGATTGATTGATACAGGTGGATTTTCTGTTACGATAAATTGACGAAACAATAGCCGGTCCAATAGCTGCTTCAGCGGCTGCGATAGCTATAACAAAAATTGAAAAAATATTTCCTTTTAGTTGGCGACTATCAAAAAAATCAGAAAATGTTACGAAATTTATATTAACAGCATTCAGTATAAGTTCAAGACACATAAGGGCTCTAACCATATTTCGACTCGTGATTAATCCATAGATACCGATAGAAAATAAAAAGGCACTCAAAATAAGTACATGCTCGAGCATCATTGACCAACTCCTTATCAATTTTTCAATTTCGATTTATTTCAATATGAACAACAATTCCACCTGAGATTGACTCGAATTAAGAATATCATAAGTACTGAACAAATAAATATATGGATAATAGATCAAATAAAAGAATTTATACATTTATACATAAATAATCTTTATAAATAATCTTTAAATAAAATTGAAGGAAAAGAGATTTGATAACATAGAAAACAGTTTTAATTTTGATTTCGATTATTAATTCGAAAAATTTCTTACTGACGAGCCACAGCAATCGCACCTATCAAAGCAACTAAAAGAATTATTGAAATGAATTCAAATGGAAGAAAAAAATCTGTTGCTAAATGAATTCCAATTTGTTGACCATTACTTATCAAATCTTGTTCTATAATCTGATTTTTTGTTGTAGTCCAAATAATTCCGTACCATGACGTATCGGGAATAATAGTAATTAGTGAAACAAAAATACTTGTACAAATTAAGGAAGTAACCCCATTTCCAACAGTCCAAAGATTCAAATCTTTGTAATATTCTGAACCATTCATGAACATTACGGCAAATATAATTAAAACATTTATAGCTCCCACATAAATAAGGAGCTGCGCAGCAGCTACAAAATGAGAGTTTGATAAAATATAAACTAAAGATATACAAACAAGAACGAATCCTAATGAAAAGGCAGAATAAATTGGGTTGGTAAATAATACTACCCCTAAACCTCCTAATATAAGACCTAATCCCAGAAAGACTAAAAGAAAATCATGTATTAGTCCAGGTGAATCCATTGCACGTAAAATAAGAAATAAAAAAATTGAATTGTTTTTTCATGACCTTATTGACTTGACCAGGAAAAACTTTTTTATATTTTATATTTTGATTATTTTTTATTTTATTATTATAATTATTATTATAGGTATATAATTATTATTATAGGCTTCTTAATTTAAAATTCGAGGGGGTCTAAATAATTACTATATTTACAACTATTGAACTAATTTCATTCTTTCTTGAATTTCTTGAAAAAGAAAAGGCATTCAAATTTTATTCTCGAAAGAATTTTGGATAGAATTATAGATATCTTAATAGATTGTCAATCCAAATTAAATTTCGATGCAATTTTCTCATCAATCAAATTAATAGTTGGAATTTCGAATTTTTGTAGTCATTGACTAAGAAAATGAAAGAAAACCCCTTCTATATTTTTAGATCAAAACGGAACTTTCCTTTTTTTAGTTTAATAATTGTATTTTTAAATCAATCAAAGTGGTTTATCCATTTTTTTTTAGTTGAATTTAAAATTGTTCGAATCGTATAATCGTCAACTACTGATATTGGTAAACGACCCAAAGCAATTTGATTATAATTCAATTCATGACGATCATAAGTAGAAAGCTCATATTCTTCCGTCATTGATAAACAATTTGTTGGACAATACTCAACACAGTTGCCGCAAAATATACAGATTCCGAAATCAATACTGTAATTAAGCAACCGTTTCTTTCGAATGTCAGTTTCCAATTTCCAATCAACAACAGGCAGATCTATAGGGCATACACGAACACATACTTCACAAGCAATGCATTTATCAAATTCGAAATGGATTCGACCGCGGAAACGCTCCGATGTAATTAATTTTTCATAAGGATATTGAATAGTTACAGGTAAACGATTTGCATGGGATAAGGTAATCATGAAACTTTGACCAATGTACCTTGTGGCTCGTATGGTTTGTTGCCCATAATTCATGAACCCAGTTACCATGGGAAACATAGCGTAAATTTTTATGAATAATTTGATTTTTTTTTCTCTTGTTTGAGTTGAAGACAAATCATAATATTCTTTTCTTATAGTTTTCTTTATTATTATTAATTAATTATTAATTAATATTTAATATTAGAATTTTTCTAATTTTATTTTTTTTTTATAGTGAAAGGAGTTGGAAAGAGGTTGTTAATAATAGATTACCGAGGGAAATTGGTAAAAGAAATTTCCATCCAAGATTTAAAAGTTGGTCCATTCGTAGTCTAGGTAAAGTCCATCTTGTTGTGATAGGAATGAACAAGAACAAATAAGTTTTAACCAATGTAATAAAGATACCAATTGTTGGTCCAACGACTCCGCTTATGTTATTTATTTCAAAAAACTCATGAACAAATATATAGGGAATACAGATATTCCAACCGCCCAAGTAAAGAACTGTTACAAATAATGAAGAAACTAATAAGTTTAAATAGGAAGCAATATAAAATAAACCAAATTTAATACCCGAATATTCCGTTTGATAACCTGCTACTAATTCTTCTTCTGCTTCTGGCAAATCAAAAGGTAATCTTTCACATTCTGCTAGAGAAGAAATAAACAAAATAAAAAATCCTATCGGTTGACGCCACAAATTCCACCCCCAAAAACCAGATTTTGCTTGTGCCTCAACTATATCAACTGTACTTGAACTGTTAGATAATCATAGTCGGTGATAACATCACTGTTCTCATCGCTATTCCAGAACCGTACATGAGATTCTTACCTCATACGGCTCCTCGAAGTCCAAAAATAAATTTAAGGAACAGATCAATTGTATTATTTATTTTGATATATTTGTAGAATAGAGCGGATCAAAATAAGATAAAATCTATCGACGTTCCAAAATTCGAGCAATGAAATTCTATCTGTTAGAATACTAAAAATACAAAATTACTTCGGAATTGATCTCATCCTTTACCTTTAATAATTTCAATTTTTCTTTCGTGAGTAATAACTTTAATCCTTCAATAAAATACTCTTTGTAAAATTCCTTGTTAAAATACCAAATAGATATTTCAACCTATCATTTTCTATTACGAGACCCAATTATGACACGAATTCTATCTCTATGAATATCCATATAGGAGAAAAGAATAAAAAAAAAGGATTTTTCTTTTTTTTCTATTGTAATTATTGTAATTCGATTCTTTTTTTTTCGTTCTTATTCTTCTTTCTGAAAAAACGAAACGACAAGGGGGTTAAAAAAAAGGAAAGGATTATTTCGTTCCGGATAGTCAGTTCTTTAATTGTTGGGTAGGAGCATACTCTGAATTGGAATCATGGGGAGCACTGCCTGATCATTTCTACGAACTTAAAGCCCCGATTAATATACTTTTTGTCGAAATAGTTTTTTCGATAATTTAAAAAATCTCTATTACTAATCCTTTGTGTATCTTCGTGTTCCTAACCATCCACTCATTTTTGCTCAATCACCTGTTAGCATTAGGGTAATACCTATGGAAAATACCTATAAATAAAATAATAGTGAAAACTCCATAAATTTTATTTTTTGAGCCCGCTTCAAGTTAGGATGACTAATCAACCAATTTCGGGGCAAATGGTCTTCTTTTTTTATGTTTATTTCTGTTTTCCTTTTTATTCTTGTACCTAGGAAATGAGTCTCAATTTTTTTACTGCAAATTTCGAAGTTGTTTTTTTTTTTTTTCACTCATATAACTATCCAATTTAGTTCATGAACCAAATTGATGAATAAAAAATGAAGATATCTATTCAATTCATTTAACTTTCTTTCTAAAAATAATAGTGAGAAATTTCTGTTTCAACGAGTCGCACGTAGAGATATGGCTAACATACAAATAGTTAAAGGTATTTCATAACTAATCGATTGAGCAGCAGCTCGTAGACCACCTAAAAAGGAATATTTATTATTTGATCCATATCCTGACATAAGAAGTCCAACGGGAGCAATACTTGAAATGGCAATCCATAAAAAAACACCACTATTTATATCGGTTAAAACAAAGTGATAGCCAAAAGGAATTACTGAATAGCTTAAGAGAGTTGATATAACTGCTATAGATGGTCCAATACTGAATAAATGAGTATCCCCCCTAGATGGAAAAAGATTCTCTTTGAAAAGTAGTTTTGTCCCATCCGCTAGAGCTTGAAGAACTCCTAAAGGACCTCCATATTCGGGTCCAATGCGTTGTTGTATACCTGCGGATATTTCTCTTTCTAACCATACAATTACTAGTATGCTTAGTGTGATTCCCAATACAAGAGTCAAAATAGGAACAAACTCGCATATAATTCCATAGACTTCGTTTAAGGATTCTAAGCTAGCAAAAGAATGGATAGCTTGTACTTCTGTTGTATCAATTATCATTTCAACGATCAACTTCTCCCATAATGATATCTATACTACCTAGTATTGTCATAATATCAGCCAATTTCATTCTTTTAACTAATTCAGGAAGAATTTGCAAATTGATAAAACCTGGTGGTCGAATTTTCCATCTCCAAGGAAACCCGCTCTGATCCGCTATCAGAAAAATTCCCAATTCTCCTTTTGGGGCTTCCACTCTGACATAAAGTTCTTGTTTCGGTAATTCAAAAGTAGGAGAAGTTTTTTTACTAATGAATCGATATTCGAAATCGTTCCATTCCGGATCCTTTTCTCTATCAAAATCAAAGCGTCGGGTTTCTAAATTCTCATAGGGCCCCCCTGGAATTCCTTCAAGAGCCTGTTGAATAATTTTTATAGATTCCAGCATTTCACCAATTCGGACTAAATAACGAGCTAATGAATCTCCTTCTTTTTGCCACTGGACTTCCCAATCAAATTCGTCGTAAGACTCATAATGATCAACTTTACGAAGATCCCATTGTACTCCGGAAGCTCGTAACATTGGTCCCGATAACCCCCAATTTATTGCTTCCTCCGCACCAACAATACCTACTCCTTCAACTCGTTCTAAAAAAATAGGATTTCGTGTAATAAGTTTTTGATATTCAACAACTCCTGTTAAAAAATAATCGCAAAAATCCAAACATTTATCGATCCAACCATGAGGTAGATCAGCCCCTACCCCACCGATACGAAAATAATTATGCATCATTCTCATACCAGTGGCAGCTTCAAATAAATCATATATTAACTCTCTCTCTCTAAAAATATAGAAGAAAGGAGTCTGTGTACCAATATCTGCCATAAAAGGCCCAAGCCATAACAAATGAGAAGCTATACGACTTAATTCCAACATAATTACTCTAATATAGCCAGCCCTTTTTGGCACTTGAATATTTCCTAACAGTTCTGGACCATTTACTGTTATTGCTTCTGTGAACATAGTAGCCAAATAATCCCATCGTGTTACATAGGGCAAATACTGTATAATTGTTCGATTTTCTGCAATTTTTTCCATTCCTCTGTGTAAATAACCTAATATTGGTTCACAATCAATAACATCCTCACCGTCTAGAGTAATGATGAGTCGAAGAACACCGTGCATCGATGGGTGGTGGGGACCCATATTCACTATCATAAGGTCTTTTCGTTTAGCTGGTATATTCATAGGAGTTTCCTCGATCCATTCCACGAGTTACTGAAAACAAAAAGAAGTTCATCTCAAGATCTAATAAATCAAATAATTCAACAAAACTCTTCAAATTAAGAAATTAATGAGTTTTTAACTTCCGAATATCCAACCGACTAATTAATTCTTTATAACGTACTTTATTTTTTTTTTCTAAATACGACAACAGTCGTTGGCGTTTTCCTAAAATTTTCCGCAAACCTCTCTGAGATAAATAGTCTTTTCTATGCAATTCCAAATGTGAAGTAAGTCTTCGTATCTTATTTGTGAAACTTACTATTTGAAATTCAGCGGATCCCTTGTTTTCGTCTTTTTCTTTTTGTGAAATAACTGAAATGAATGAATTTTTTACCATAAAACAAGGACTCCCCCCTTTTTTTAGTTTTAAGTTTAAGATATTTTTTATTGATCAGTAATAATAATAAATTAATAAATGTATTCTATTAATAAATAATGTCAGTTCATCTTAATTTTGTATACACAAAAATCTTTACTTTGTTAGTTTACTTTGTTAGTAATTCAAAATTCTATTTGACAGAATTTTGAATTAATCAATCAAAAATTTGAAGGATTGTCTATTTCGTCGCTTACAAAGAAGAAAAAAATTCTAACTAAAAAAAAGTAAAAAAAAATTCCATTGATTCATTTCATTTCTATTTCTAGATCTAATTCATAGATGATTGAATTCTATGTACCCGAATGGAATATGGAGGATAAAAGAATAAGGCGGCTATCTTCTTCGTTTCATCTACTATAACAAATAAGCTATGATATATATAATATATATGAAAAATTCGCCCTTATTAAAATTTCAACCGCGGATATATATATATTCTTACCATACTGAACCGACTGCCATTATTAGTATCGAACCAATAGCGATTCATACAAGCTAAATCCTCTAATCGAAAATTGGGCCAAAGAAAAAATTTCGATTTAATTAATTTATTTTTTTCTCTCCAAAAACGTTTGGTTTTCTCCAAAACGGGACTCCCTTTTTTTATGTTATTACCATTGAAAATTTCTGTATTTATATGAATATCGTTTTTATTTTTAAAATTGAAAGAAATTCGAATTCTTAATTCTCTACGACGTTTAGGGGATAAAATATTTTCAGGAACAAGTAAATCATAATCATTTTTTTCTCTATTTCCAATTATCTTGGAATGTCTTTCATCGGTAAAAGTCTTTTTATTTTTATCAACATAGAATTTTTCTCTATATTTTTTATTAATTTGTTCTTTGTTCTTATGAACTAATAAGATACCCACCATTTGATACAAAAGAAATTGTCCATCAGTTTTTATCGACAGACGAATAGGTTCGATAATCAATATTCTCTTTTTCATCAATTCTATAAGAGTTACATCTTTCTGAACCATCAGAATATTCAGATTTAGTTCGTTCCTTTGAATAGCCGATATAATAATTTCTCGTGGATTTGTTAGTCTAAGTAGGAAACAAGATGTTTTGATATTATCAATTATTTTTTGATTTAAAGAAACATTCCATCTTAATTGAAAACATAAATACTCTTTTAGGAAGAAATCAAGCTCTACTTCGGTATGACTTTTGTTTTGCTTTTTATTTCTATGTTTTGTCATATCTAATCCCATATAATCGTCGTCAATATCTTTTTCTTCATTATTTCGATTCTCTAATTCTAATTCAATAATTTTGTTTTTATTCGATGATATAGATATAAGAAGGTGGCCTTTTTTATTCCCGTTGATTTTCTTATTTTTACTAATATTTTTATTTCTATGAAAATTTAAAAGAAGAAATTGAATCGGTATTGTCCATGGTTTTTTCTTATATGTGTTGTAAAGTATCACAAATTTTCGAAAGAACCAAACTTCAAAATTCAATATGAGACTTTTTTGTATTTCTTTATTCATTCCCATCCAATCAAAAAAAAAGGGGGTTTGCTTAGATGCATTAATTTCTTGATCTTGGTAAATTGGAACAAAAGAATTTTTTTTCTTATCAATTTTAGCAATTATTTGATATTTATTAGTTGGAGTTTTAGTCTTTTTTTTATCTTTGCTTCCGGTATCGATCCAGGACTCAATATCGACCCTCTTTCTAAGACAAAAATGGATAAGTCGCCAATCAAAATATTTTCGGTTTGGACTTTTCTCGATATCGATAATATCATTTTCCGCTAGATAATTAGTCATAGGAATACCTTCTAAGATATCAAATAATTTGCTTTTATTTGTGTTGGAATTATAAAGAATCGTTTCTTTATTAGTTGGTGATTCATAAATAGAAAAGTCCGTCTTTTTTTCATAATTAATAGATTTAGATGATAAAAGACTATATTTAGCGTGTTTTTTTTTTTTTAAATTATTCTTTTGCTGTTGATTCGAAAATAAGTTTACCTTAAATTTTTTGTCATAATGAATGCATTGGTCTTGTTCATTTAAATTCCATTTGCTTAATTTTTTATTTTCAGCCATATGGTGTTGATAGATTCTATTTCGCCATTTTTCTGGCATTAATCTAGACCATCTAAGCTGAGATAAATCATATTTATATTGATAATGACTTCTTAACCAGTTTTTCCGTTGATTCATTAAAGAAAAAGAATTTATCAAATTTTTTTCTTTTAATTTCGAATTAAATAATCCTTGGTCTATAAAATAATCTTTTATTTCATTCTTAAGAAAAAGGTTCTGGTATTCAAAGATTGATCTTAATTTATATAAGTTAAGAATTTTTCTTTGTGATAGTTTGTAAAATACATAGGCTTGTGATAAGAAAGATATATCACAAAAAATTTTTGAATTCTTATTAATAACAGCGATATCTCTTGACTTTTTTATAATCGAAATAAAGTGAAATTTATTTTGATTTGGTTTATCGATTTTTTTTTTATTTGATTCATTATTGGAAATGTATTTAGTAATAATCTTTTTTATTGATTCAAGAAAAAGCTGTGCATTGAGCCTTGGAATATTAATGATACTTAAAAAGATATCTATGTATATATTTTCAATCAAAATTTTTATAAAAAAGTAAAATTTACGTGCTAATCGAGCATTTTTTTTTTTTAATATGTATGAAATTTTGTTTGATGAGTTGAATTTTTTAACATTAGAACTTCTTTTTATTTTTTTAAGACTAAGAGTTTTTTCTGAAGTTCGATTTTTTTTGTTCTTTTCTTTTATAATTTTTTCTATTTGATTTAGAATTATCTTTCTTCTAGCCGAAAGATCTTTCATTTTTTTTTCTATCAGTGAATAATTTGTACACGGTATAGGTCGAATTCGAGTGGACAATTTCGAAACCATATGATGGTTGTTATTGATTATCGAATCTTTTTTTTTTTTATTTTCATTTAATTCATCTATTTCTCTAAATTCCGATAAAAAATTTTTATTTATTTTTGATTTTGAAAGTTTCTTTATTGTTTTTTGTCGAAAAAAAATGTTTTTGATGAACCAGTAGTTTTTTTCTTTTGATGAATTTTGAAATAATTTTGTTCTTTCTTCTAAAATTGGTATAACTTGAAAACCATTTTTTGTTCTCTTTCTAATTTTTTTTTCAAGTTTTTTAAAGATGGGTTTAAAAATTGAAAGCCGTTTTTGGGGAGAACCAAAAGGAAATTCCGTTTCCATTCCCCAAACTGTTAAAAAACAAAAATCCTTTTCTTGTACTTTCTTTTTTTTTTTACTTTTAGAAGTATAAGGGAATTTTAACTTAGATCTGTGCCAAGGTTTTAAACGAAAAGGAAATAGGATCTTTATTTGAATCCCACTTGTTAACCAATTTTTCGGAAATTGTTTTTCTGAGATCTGAACTCCATTATAGGTACATTTAACATGCATCTCTCTACCCCAATTCTTTAAATCGTCGGACCATTCGGGAGTTTTAAAAAATAATATACGAATGATATTTTTAGTTATTATTAATGAGGGTAATATAATATATTTTCTAAGAATTGATTGAGTTACTAAAGCACAACCTCTTATTACTTGAGCAAAAAAAATTGTATCCCAGGTTTCAGCGATTTTTATTCGTGCTTTAGCCTCTCTTTTGTTGTCTTTTCTTTTGTTTTCTTTTCTTTTGTACTCTTTTTTTTTCTTATTTTCTTTTGTTTTTTTCTTTCTATTTATATAAGTAGAATCAAAAATTTTTAATTCTGTGTTTTTATACATACAATTTATAAACATTGTTTTCATCAGTTCAAAAATACCAAAAGACAAAAAAAGAGATTTTTTTATTCTATCCAAAAAAATCGGAGAATGCACATTTGCTTGAAACAGTTCAAAAATAGGTATTTTACGTCTTTGTGCTCGCATGGATCCTTTTATTATGTCTCGACGAAAGTCCGGTTGTTGTGAATAACGTATCAAAGTTACTTCATCTATGTATATTGGGTCAGAATTCCTTGTATCTTTGGTATTATTGTAAGTATCATTATTTTGTTGATTATTATTTAAAACCATTATATTATCACCAAAAATCATTATAAGTTTGGCTTTTCGTGAACGAATTTCATGATCTTCCGCCAGGTTTTCTTCATCATCCTTGCCCTCTTCTTGTTCCAACTCGTCAATTAATTTGTATGACCATCGAGGAACTTTTTTACGTATTTCTTTTAGTCCAGTCGAATTTTTTCTACTTGTTTTTTTTTTTTGATTCGCTATAACTGTATCAAATAACAATTTGAAAAATTTTCTTTTATTTTCGAAATCCATTTTTTCTTGGTTGTGGTTTTCGAAAAAGGAGAGTCCCTTTTCTTCATAAGTAGTAATAAGAAGAATAAGATGAATTTTATTTATCCAAAACCTTTTGCTAAAATTTGTTCGGAAAATTGTATTTAGCATTGAGAATGAGAAAAAAAACTGCATTTTTCCGCGGTAGGGTCCGCTCAATAAGGGATCATATGTTTGGGGTAAGTACTCTTTTTTTGTTTTATCATTACACAATCTAGTCCTTTTTTCCAGTGTTTTTGTAGCAAGATATCCTTTATCGAGAGTTTGGACTCGATTTCTAAATTCATTACTTAGATTTTTTTTTTTTTCTTCATTCTTGGAATTCCAACGATTATACAATTCATCAGAGGATAATTTTTGTGTTATGAACAGAGAGATCTTTTCTTGTATCAGTTCAAAAAAAGTTGACAAACTGGGCGTATACGTAAAGGATATTTTTTCTTTTCCATCACTTAGACATGTATAAAAAAAATATTGTCCCATTTCTTTTCTTAAAGCATTCTCAAACTGCTGATTTTTTATATATCGAAATGGACGATTCCAACGTTTAGAATCAAAAAGAAGAGTTACAGGAGGTTGTTCAACCCATAACCTTT